GTTGTTTTTCGACCGGAAGACCAAGAGCTAACTATAGAGACTTTGGGCTATCCGGACACATACTTCGTGAAATGGTCCATGCGGGTTTGTTGCCGGGGGTAACAAGATCGAGTTGGTAAGGATTAAAACATCTCTTCATTTTTCTAGTCATTTATAGGATCCTCTATCTCGAGGATCCCCCTTTACCATTCTGTATAAATGGGCTACCCTATTTTTACAGATATGGTAAAGGGGACATTAAAACCTTGTTTATCCTTTAGTTGACAGTTCTTATCTTCATCGCGGGGTAGAGCAGTTTGGTAGCTCGCGAGGCTCATAACCTTGAGGTCACGGGTTCAAATCCCGTCTCCGCAACAAGTTTTTTTGTAAAAAAAGGGGGGGGGGTTACTCTTTTTACTTTACTCTGTTAACTACTAATTAACAATCAATTACCCCTTTTTTTAGTAACAGAAAAGAAGGACGAGGACAAAACCACTATATATACTATTATTATCACGGTCAATTCTATTGACTCATTTATCTGAATTCAAAATTACCTCAAATACATTACCCTAGGCGGATAGCGGGAATCGAACCCGCGTCTTCTCCTTGGCAAGGAGAAATTTTACCATTCGACTATATCCGCATCCGCATTTTTTTATTATTTATAAAATATACTAAAAAAAAAGTAAATCAAAATTCAAAATGAAAGAATAATTTTCACTCTATTTCTATATTATTTCAATTATAATTATTAATTAGTAGAATTAGAACTCTATTAATATTTTAGAATATTTTACTTATTATTGTTAGAAATTCTATATAGATTATTAGAAGTTTCTTATCTAGTATTTATTATTTAGAAGAGATTTTCTATATTTCTAATATATTTTATATTTTAGATTTAGAATTTAGATTACTAAAACTAAAGTAGATTAGTAAAGAATATACTAATTCTATTAGAATAGAATCATTCTATTATATTACTTCTATATAATTTATTAATATTCTATATAATTTATTAATATTAAAATAAAAGTTTTTTAGATTTTAGAATAAACTAGTTATGATTTTTTGATATTCTAATCAAATATTATTATTTTAAAGTTTAAATAAAAAGTTCTAACTTTAAAATCTAAAATAAGTCATTTTTTAATAAAAATGATCATAAAACAATAACAACAAAGAAATGGGATTTTTGAGAATTCTAATTCATATTCTTTTTTATTTTTATCCTGTTTTCCGGTATCATTTTATAATAAGGTTTTTTGTTGGACCCCTCCCTCTAATTTTGTGTTCATTTTTTATTTGCATTCTTATGCATTTTGAGGGCTTATATTTCATTTTAAGGTGTCTCGCATAATTGAAAGAATTCGGATTCGGAGGGGGGGTCATTTCATTTTTTTATCTGTAAAAAGGGGGGTTCAAGAGATGAGAGAATTAAGGATACCTACCAGAAACACTAATACAATCCATAAGGATGTCCCGGAAAATACAACATTTTTGTTACTCGACCAACCCTCAGGAGAAGCAAATACAACGGGTACACTTATCAGTAAGATTAATGAAGTAGCAATTAATGCAAAAACAGCCAATTGGAAAGCAATAGTCATCTTTCTAATCCTCCAAGTTACCAACAAAAGAACTATACCATTTAATCCATCTCTTATTCAATATTCAAAAAAAAATAAAAATATTCAAAAAAAAATAAAAATATATAATTGTAGGAAAATGAATCATAGAGGGATTTTCCGTTTTTTCATGAATACATTAATTCTAATTAATTCTATATGAATATGAATTTTTTATATGAATTATTAACACACTTTTAACCGCTTTATTCGGACATGGGGTCGGGAGTAGTTTCTTTTTTTTTTTACTTCGGCAATGATCGTGCTAGATTATGCATTTAAAAGTATCTATATCTCTAAATAGATAGTTATAAATGGACTTATCCCTTCACCCCAGTATTTTTCTATATTCTATAATATAGTCATGGTATCCATTCCTACGCTTTGGTCCTGTTCTATATCGGTAGAATAAATATTAAAATTATAATACTTTTTTATAAATTATCTTTTGGAGAGATGGCCGAGTGGTTGATAGCTCCGGTCTTGAAAACCGGTATAGTTCAGAACAAAGAACTATCGAGGGTTCGAATCCCTCTCTCTCCTTTTGCTCGGCAAATACAAACGGATTTGTTTTGTATTGGTTTACCAGGTTCAGTATCATAAAGGTGAATGGCTCGGCTAGGTAGGATAGCCGAGCAAAAAAAAATAAGTTAGAGAGAAAAATGGAAAGAAAGGAAAGAGTGATATCTTTTTTTTTAGGTATGACCCAATCTACCGAGGTGGAATCAAATTAAGTCCTACTTCAAGTCTTGGATTTATTCCCTCAGTTAAGAGGAGTCATAGAAAGAACAGGTTCAAAATCACGATCAATTCCTTTTTCAAATCCCGCAGCAGCAGCTCTAGCCCTTCCCGCGTGCCATAAATGACCTACGAATAGGAAGAATCCTAGA